ATGAGATTGAAGTCGATCTGGGGCAAGTGTTCGGATTTATTATGACATAAATAATGGGTGCCCAGGGGACCCATTAGATTGCCAAAGCATTTAACAAGATAACGAAAAAATGATTTTTTTTTTTTTTTGCAACTTAGCTTATTTCTATTGAGATTCTGAATGGTGAAGTGAACCTATAGATTTACTTGAATTTGAAAATTCAAAAATCTAATATCGAATCTAAATAGCTAATCTCATCTAAATAGCTAATAGCTAATCTCAATAGAAATAGCTAAATAGAATATAGAAATTCAGAATTATGAATGATTTGAATTTTATACTTCATAAGATTTATCGAAATAGCTTTATGAGTTCTATGCTATATAGTATCTGTAGTATTTATCCTTATGAGATACCGTAGAAGATTTCTAAAATCAAATAATTTTAGAAATCTCGAAAGAAGGGGGATATAATAAAATTCTTGATTGGATCTTTTCATAGAAAAAATTTATTTAATTTGATGGCTGGATCCAAAAAAAAAAATAGAATGGTCTTATTCATCTTATTCAAAACGCTTCGTTATTTTTAACCAATTATGTGCTTCAATATAATTCCCTGGAGTAAGCGCTATAGCTTGTTTCCAATACTCAGCAGCTTGATCGAACCAAGCCTCCGCAATTTCCGAATCGCCTTGTAGAATGGCCTGTTCTCCCCGGTCGGAATAGGTTAGTAAATTCCCTTCCTTAGAACCGTACTTGAGAGTTTCCTGCCTCATACGGCTCAGCAATCGATTCTTTTTGCGTCCCATCTTTTCTTAATCTAAATCTATCCTATGTTAACTGAATGAGATTTCTCATAAATCTATTTTATGGTTAACCAGAAGATGTTTATTGCATAAGTTTACAAATCTAATTTGGAGCAATGATTAGTTTTCTCTTTTCTCCCACCTTCAGAAGAATGAAGCATAGATATCTCCCGATATCGTTAGAATTTTCTGAAAGGTAACTATCTCGGTTTCATATTTCATATCATATATGGTATATGAAATTTCTATTTATATAGAATCTTTGAAAAAGACTTTCCTCCGTTAAGAAAAAAGGACTTACTATCTTTGGGATCTGATGCTACACCGCTGCTCAATACTTTAGTAGATCGACTCTATTACATAAGTTGATTTCTAACTCTTTTATCCCATATCATGACATAAGTAAGCAGTTCTTAACTGTATTTACCAAATAATAGCTTACTAATGGATCTTTACGGTGCTTTCTCTATCAATTCGACTATTTATCCATAGAGTATAGTATATAGGCCATACCTATTTCTTCCGATTATTTTGGTTATCGCGAAGTCTTTTTCCTTGCTACAGCTGATAAAAATCGTTACTTTGGACGATTTATATGTAGAAAGCCTATCTTTTTTCTAGTATTTACTAGACGATTCAATCTTCTTTTCTTTCTTTCTATAGTGAAGATAGTCGCACGTAATGACAGATCACGGCCATATTATTAAAAGCTTGTGGTAAAAATGGATTTCGTTCTAGTGCCCGGAAATAATATTCCAAAGCTTTTGTATGCTCTCCATTGCTTGTGTGTATAAGACCTATGTTATAGAGTATATAACTTCGATCATAGGGATCAATTTCTGGTCGCGTAGCTTCATAATAATTATGTAAAGCTTCTGCATAATTTCCTTCGGATTGAGCCGACATCCGTTACGGTCGTTCATTCTAGTAAAAGAATCTCCGTTCCAGAACCGTACGTGAGATTTTCATCTCATACGGCTCCTCCCTTCTGTGCATAGTACTAAGAGGAATAATTCATGTAATCAAAATTTCACTATTCTCATTATGAACTGATAGGAGCTGGTATTTTTACAAGAAATTTCTAGCCAGCCTTCCCACAAGAGGTTTTTTCTTAACACCAATCATATTAGTGCTAGATAGAAATGGTAACTCCAAAGATTTCTTTGTACTCAACGCTTACGATTTCCAGGAATTAGTCACTTCAACGGTCTTTGATGGTTATACGGGTATCAAAAGTACGAATGAGATGGATCTTTGTTTTCCTAACCATTCTTTTTAGTCCCGATACCAAAAAGGAAAAGGGTTCTTTCGAACAAAGTTTTTGTGTTGTTGATTCCTAGGTGTAGTGCTTTTTCCCCGATGCCACCTATAGGTACTAAATGAAAAGTAGTATTGACCAAAACCTATAGATATGTAACCTTTCGCTCTATACTAAAATAGATAATTGAAATATCTAAGGCTGCATCAATCGAGGATACACGAAAGAAGGAATTGCTCTATCTCTAAACTTCACCTTCACCAAGCGTAGATTTCTTTCACTAATTTGTTTTTTTTTCTATTCCTAATTACGTTCTTTTTCTCGTAAAACTGAAGGAGTAAAAAAACAATAAAAAATCAAATCGCACCATCTCTGTAATAGGTAAATGCCTTTTTTTCTCCTGAAGTTGTCGGAATTATTCGTAATAAGATATTGGCTACAATTGAAAAGGTCTTATCAATAAAATTTCCATTTATTCTAGATCTAGGCATAATTAGCAATTAATTCTATAATTATTCTTATAATTATTCTCATCCCCCTTTGAGGAAAACGATGCCACAAAAAAGGAATTGTACAGTACAAAATAACATAAAAATAGACTAATTGGAAAAAATGTGGTGTCCCCTTTTTGGACAAAGATGAAATCGTTGAATCAGATTAGATTTCATTCCAATTTCGTAGTATACCGATGACTATCTCATCTAAGTTGAATAACCAAGTTTCCTATGTATTTTTATAAGTCGAGAAGCTTTGATTTGGTTATGATCCAAAAAGTAAAAGAAAAGAATGGAATAATCATTTCATGATAAAATCAAATTCAAATTTGAAATAAAGTAACCATCTTTTTTGTTTGCATAACGTGTATGTGCCACACCATAAGATTGAAATAGAAAGATTCATGAATTCCATGGGTTAGCTGATGAAAGAAGTTGTTGTTGATAAATCGAAAATTGGAAAAGATATTTCTTCTTATGGAACCATCGGGCGATCATACATGTACTACAATTCATATGATAATATGAAGATAATATGAAGGACTCGCTATTCATTCGAGTTTTGGTCAAGAATAACATTCTGTAGGAGAGATGGCCGAGTGGTTCAAGGCGTAGCATTGGAACTGCTATGTAGACTCTTGTTTACCGAGGGTTCGAATCCCTCTCTCTCCGTTTCTTTTAATTCATCAACGTTACCGACTACAATGTATCAAATAAAATAAGAATTTATATCATTATTATAACGGTCAGACCCTGAATTTTTTCCTTATTTAATAGAGATTATCTATCCCTAATTAATCCCTCTGTGATAGGTAAAATACAAATAAAAATCTCGTATTGATATTGAAAAGAATCAATCCTATTGCCGATCCTTTTTTATTTGTATTTTCGTTAGAATCAAGTCTGACGGGAATAATATTCTACGACCAACAACTCATTTATTTTCAGACCGATACATTTACTATCTATTATTTGATTTACAAATCCTTTATATTGTAAGGAGTCAATAGTTAAATGGTTTGGCAATCCCCCGTGGGGGGATGAAACAAGAGAATTTTGAATCAGAGCTTTTGATCTTTCTTTATCCTTCGTAGTAAGAATATCTCGGGGTTTGCAACGATAACTGGGTATATCCACTATACGACCATTAACTAAAATGTGTCTATGGTTAACTAATTGTCTGGCTCCAGGAATGGTCGAAGCCATACCTAATCGAAAAAGGATGTTATCCAAACGCATCTCAAGTAATTGTAGTAAAACCATGCCTGTTGACCCTTTGGCTTTTCCAGCAATATGCACATATTTAAGTAATTGTCGCTCTGTCAGACCATAATGAAAACGCAATTTCTGTTTCTCTTCTAAACGAATACGATATTGTGATCTTTTTCCAGAGCGCAATTGGTTTTGAAGATCGCTTCTGGATCTGGGTATTTTACTAGTGAGTCCCGGTAAAGCCCCCAGCCGGCGTATTTTTTTGAAACGAGGTCCTCGGTAACGAGACATATAAAGGCTCCTTTTTGATTCACTTTCATTTGAAAAAAAAAAAAAATAAAATATAAATTCAGATTGAACTAAAGGATCAGCAAAGCAAAACTCAATTGACTAAAGTACTAAAAAACCTAAGAAGATAAATCGTATCAATATTCGGATCTTTTGTATCTTTTTTGTCTATTTTGTATATAATAATAAATTCAATAGTAAATTCAAGCGAAGGTTACGTTTTCCAATTTCTTCTGTAAAGATCTAAATTGATCTAGTCAACTTTTTTATTCATAGCTATAGCTGCAAGTTACTATGACATAATAGATTGCCAACATTTAGAGAAAACGAGAGTAGAGATTTTCAATAATGGAAAGAAAAAATCGATAAAGAAAAAGAGCCGGCTATCGGAATCGAACCGATGACCATCGCATTACAAATGCGATGCTCTAACCTCTGAGCTAAGCGGGCGGATATAAGAGCAATAGTGTATAGGAATAAAGGAAACTATCGGATCTTAGCTATTACCTAGTGTTTGTTTTATTTCATTTCTTATATTTCTTAGTTATTAGTTATATATTTTTATCTCTTTTCTTTTCTATTCTATTCTAAATAGAATAGAAAAGAAAACTATTTAGATCTAGATAAATTAGATATCTAAATAGAAATTCAATTCCCTATTCAATATTCCTATATTATAGGATTAGGATATGTATGGTATGAAAATAAGATATCAATGAAATTAGAATTCAAAATGAAAAAAGAAAAAGATGAATATTGAACGTTCCACTATTAAAAACTGCAATGTCAAAATAAAGTAGTAGGAAAGGCATATATAGATATGTGGGATATATCTATCCATATTGAATTGCGGATACATCAATGATAGAATCATTTCGTATTAAAACAAATAGAGTTCATCCAATAGAGATGAAATGATAGAATAGAGGAGAGGGTGGTCAAAAAAAGAAAATAGCAGCATAAACTTTTTCGATATAGGAATCATTACCTAATGAATTAAATAGTGCCAAGATAAATGAAAGAGGTGGATGGAATTACAACTGGATCCTTGTCTCAAAGGAAAGGGGGGATATGGCGAAATTGGTAGACGCTACGGACTTGATTGGATTGAGCCTTGGTATGGAAACCTGCTAAGTGGTAACTTCCAAATTCAGAGAAACCCTGGAACTAAAAAGGGGCAATCCTGAGCCAAATCTTTGTTTGTTTTGAGAGAAAAACGATGAAAAATCAGAATAAAAAAAAGGGATAGGTGCAGAGACTCAATGGAAGTTGTTCTAACGAATGAAATTGACTACGTTATGTTAGTAGCTAAAATAATTTCTAGCGAAATGACAGAAAGGATAACCTTCTATACCTAATACGTACGTATACATACTGACATAGCAAATGATTAATCACAACCCAAATCTTATATAGAATCCTATTCTGTATCTCTATATAGGAAAATAGAAATCTTCTGTTTCTATTATTCTAGTAGAATAGAATCATATTTCTATATTATTTATATTACTATTTATATTACTATTAATATGTAAATGTAATATTAATATAATATTAATATAATATAATGTAATATGAGTTAATATGAGTAAAAAATAATCGAATTTGAATATTCAGTGATCAAATGATTCATTCCAGAGTTTGATAGATCTTTTGAAGATTAATCGGACGAGAATAAAGAGAGAGTCCTTTTTTACATGTCAATACCGACAACAATGAAATTTATAGTAAGAGGAAAATCCGTCGAATTTTTCAATCGTGAGGGTTCAAGTCCCTCTATCCCCAATAAAAAGCCCATTTGACTTCCCTTCCTCGCTCTTTATTTATCCTCATCCTCTTTCTTTTTTTTTTTATAAGTATAAGTGGCTCAGTTTCAACAAAATTAAATAGCGTTCTCATTTCATTCACTCTGTTCTTTCACAAATTTATACGAATCTAAATCCTCGTATCTTCCAATCTCCTTTGTTTTGTATAGTACGATCTGAACATATATATATATGTTCAAGGAATCTCCGTTATTGAATAATTCATAGTCCATATATTTTTCCTGACATTTACAAAAAAAGTCTTCTTTTTGAAGATCTAAGAAATTCAGGGGCTAGGTCCAAATTTTTATTTTTTAGTTCTTTTAGTTGACATAGATATAAGTACTCTGCTAGGATGATGTATGGTAAATGGTCGGGATAGCTCAGTTGGTAGAGCAGAGGACTGAAAATCCTCGTGTCACCAGTTCAAATCTGGTTCCTGACACATGAATAATGTATTGGATAGATATTCATACCTCATACAAATGAAATGAATTCGTTGAGACGGATCGGGATAAATATTCTTTACTTTCTTTTTCATTTTTATTTTTTTACTCTCTGTTCATACTTTTCTTATTGCAAGAGTATGTTAGATTTTCGTATATATCTCAAACCTAATAGTTAAAAAGAATTAGCTAAAAGGATTCACTAAAAGAGTGGAAGGATAGGAATAGAAAGGATGTATCTCATACACAGTACAAAGAAACTCTGATTCTTCTCATTTTGCATTTATTCATTTTGTCTCTTCTGTCTTTTCTTTCAAACTTGCTATTTCTTTGTCACTCTTGCGCAAGTTACTTTCTGGGGTCCCCACTAAGTGATGTGCACGGTACAAAGTTCATGGTGCAGAATTCCTTTGAGTCATCCTACTATTGTTTCTGCTCATACGAAATGTCTATTCTATGATATCTTCCTAATTAGGGGAGCCTCTTTTTTCTTCTTCTTCTTTTTTTTTTTTTATTGTAGCCCGCCCCTCCCTTCACAATACGAATGAAAGTCCAGTTACTCTTTTTCATCTAGAAGGGGAATGCCAAGATGCTCATAGAAATTGGGCGTAATAGAGTCTTTACGTAAAGGCCAGCCTAAAAAACTTTCAGGCATCAAGATACGTTTAAGGCTAGGATGATTCTCATAAGAAATTCTCAACATATCATAAGATTCCCGTTACTGAAAATCAGCACTTCTCCAAATCCAGAAAACTGACGAGATTTGAGGATTACTCCTGGGAGCAAATACTTTTATGCATACCTCTTCTGGTTTATCTATACCATAACGTATTTTCGTAAGGTGATACACAATAGCTAAAAATCCGCCTGGTGCTACATCATAGGCACACTGGGAGCGTAAATAATTGTAACCATATACATATTAAATGACAGCAATGGAATCCTAATCCTCGGTTTTTATTTGTAAAGTCTCTATTCCTCGGCAATCAAAGCCTAAAGATCTATGAATTAGCTCATGCTTCACTAGCCAATCAGATAAATGAACCTCATCTTCTTCATCTCTCCCACATTTTTCTTTGTATGAAGATTTCACATTGACAATGAAATTGTTAATGATTGAACTTCTGTTTCTTATTCTGCACAAATAAACCCTACCTGATTCACTAATTTTTAGGAAGATACTGACCTTTTGGATTTGAAATCTTTTTCAAAT